CTTACTTATGTCTAATATCTAGTCGAATAAAAAACTATTGATGCATGTTATGACATTTAAATCTCAAAATAGTAACATAGTCACACCACCCCAATTTTGATTAAAAAAAATAAAGAAGGGGTAAGGTAAAGTCAAATAGTCTTCTTCACAATCTACATACTATAGGACTAGGAATGCGTTAGAAGAAATTCCCGACATTTCGTAGAAAAAGAGTATAAACAAGAAAAGGGCTTTTCATAATTTCATTTTTTTATCATACATAATCGCCAACAAGAATTTGGTTCTTTTTACGAATGTAAGGTTGATAAATCCACGAGTCTAGAAATTCATTTCGGATAATTGAACTTTCTCGAACTGTTTCTTTTTAAGAACCAAAAAGATTTGTGCCAAAATAACAGATGCCAAGAAGAACAAAAGACCTTGGACACGTAATGGATCTTGCAGTACTATTTCTGCATCTCCCTGACCAAATCCGCCCACATTTGGATTACTCGTTAATGGTTGATCAAATTTGATAGATTCGCCTTCTGAAACAAGAAGTTCTGGTCCTGGAGGGATAATATCAACTACTTGACGTCCATCCGATGCCTCCGCTATGGTTATTTCATATCCCCCCTTTTCTTTTCGTATGATTTTGCTTACTATACCCGCTGCTGTAGCGTTATAAACCGTATTGTTACTCTTGCTCCCGTCGGGATAAATCTGACCCCTTCCCCTGTTTCCGCCTACGTATATAGGATATTTTAAGAAGTGAACATCTTTCTTAGTAGCGGGGTCTGGGGAAAGAATCGGAAAGGTTATTTCACTATATTTCTGACCAGGAACAGGGCCTATCACAAGAATATTTTTTTTATTGGGGCGATAGCTCTGAAAAGATAGATTCCCTATCTTTTCTTTCATCTCAGGAGAAATACGATCAGGAGGAGCTAATTCAAATCCCTCGGGTAAAATAAGAACAGCCCCTACATTCAAAGCCCCCTTTTTACCATTAGCAAGAACTTGTTTCAGTTGCATATCATAAGGAATTCGAACAACTGCTTCAAATACAGTATCAGGAAGTACCGCTTGTGGAACTTCAATATCCACGGGCTTATTAGCTAAATGGCAATTGGCACATACAATACGCCCCGTCGCTTCTCGTGGATTTTCATAACCCTGCTGTGCAAAAATAGGATAGGCGCTTGAAATGGATGTCCGAGTTATGATATATATCATGAGCGATACGGAAATGGATTGAGTAATCTGTTTCTTTATCCAAGAAAGGGTATTTCTAGTTTGCATGTCCAATCATTGATCGCGAAAATTTCTACAATAAATTGGGTAGGTCGCTAGTATAGTTCCCTATCCACGATTCTGCTATTTACCAAAAAAATTTACTGGAATATAGGATGAATCCCCGGAATGGGGAGAAATTTAAAGAGTAAGTGCGATTTTAAATGCTTTACTTATGTATAAATACTACTTATGCACTGTACAAATATAAAGTCACAAACATTATAATTGTATTAATATAAGCGGATCCTTTTTTAGTCATTCATTGAATGATAAATTACTACAAGTGACGGAGAGACCCGATTTAAATAACGGAAAATCAAATATTTAAAAATTGTATCTATAATGACGGGAAAAGTGGAAACAAGACCAGATATAATTTGATCGTTATGAAAAAATCCAAAATCTTTGTAAACAGAGTCAATCATTAGTTCCCAACCATGGGGTGAATGGAATCCAATACATAAATCAGTTAATAAAAGAATAGAAAAAGCTTTGATTGTGTCGCTTAAGTTATATAGGAATTCCTGAGTCCAAGAGTTAAGAATAACAAGTTCTTCATTACCCAGAATAGAATAACCACTTAGAATAACGAAACATATTATATTTGTCGAGAAGTGCAAAATCGTATGAATACGACCCTCATTGTGTATCTTGATTAATTGGATCGTTTCTTTGTGGATTCCTATACGAAGCTTTTGGAGATGTATATCCGAGTATTCGTTTATCATTTCCTCCAAGAAGAGGAGTTCCTCTAATTCGATGAATTTTTCTAGAATACTCTTTTCTTGAATATCAGTCAAAAAAGTTTCGGATTGCCTAGTATTCCACCAATTCGTAACCCAAGATTCCAGAGTTTTATTAAATGAGAGAGAAATCCACCAGGGCAAAAATACTATAGATGCGAGATATAGAAGAGGAGTGAATGCTTTCTTTTTTGCCATTTTTTCATCTGTGAATTGTTAATGATCCCACCTCATTCGTCGACTCTATACGATCTGATATTTATATCAAGCATGAGTTCTATTACAAGGTATCGAACCTATGAATCTATTCAATGTTTTTTAGTTGTGATTTCATGGTTAGTCCTTGAATCTAGAAAGAATACATAAATAGAATAAGAATCCACTTCGAATGAAGAAAAATAATAAAAAAAAAAGATTGTTTCTAGATATCTCAATTGGTCAAATTCGAAGCAAGTTTCTCCTTTCGATGAATGCCCGAAAGAACCAATTCAAGTAATGAATAGTATTCATTTTGAGACGAAAGAACTCTTTTTCTATCAAAATATAAAATATTTCGAAAAAATTTCACCGACTACCCATAGTCCCAGAATAGAATAATTGAGATAAATTTCTGAAGAATATTGTGATGATCAAAAATGAGTAACAAACCAAGACAGAAATTGATAAGAGATCCAATTGTTTGGTCATTAAGGAGTACAAAAGAAAAGATAAAAAAAAAAACGCTGATTGGCAAAAAAAAAATAAAAAAATTTACAAGATATGATCTATCTGGATCTAAAGTGTCAATTCCAACAAATATTATTGGACTTAAATAAATTTCTTTTATTTTGAAATATAGGATGAATCTTAAATTTGTTACTTGTTTTGTTACTGAATTGAATTTCCATACATATAAAAGACCATTTTTGTGGACAAAAACGTTTCGTTTTTTGCTTGTTCCGTATACGTCTGCTTTGGCTCGAATGAGCGTTCTGAAGAAACTTCAGTTCAATTATGTTATAGTATGTTATAGAAAGGTTTCTTTAGTTTTTTCCCTCCTGCCGAGAAAGCATTCATTCTCAGTTCATTTCTCAAAATACTTCAATTGGTACACGCAAGAAATAGGCCAATTCAGCAGCTTTTTGCTCAACTTCCCCGGGAGTTAAATTCTCATCAGTACGAGTCAAGGGAATAGCGCCCTGGCCTCTGATTTCCATATAAAGGACACGACGAGCATAAATACCCTCTTTGACTTCTATTCTGACAGACTGAATATCTTTTATAAGGAATCGGAGGAAGATGCGACGATTTTTTCCAGGAAATCCCCAACGAAAAATACATACTATTCCTTCTTTTCTATCGAATCGATCATAACCACTACCCACATTCCACAAAATTGTGCACCACAAATAGGAGCTAATAAAGAGACCCGCGATCCCATAGAAAGACATCACGATCCCTTGTGGAAAAAAAAGGATTTCCTGAGCCGGAAATAAAGATATCAAATTTCTACCAAGATAACTAGAAGTTCCAACCAATAAGAATCCTAATGAACTTAAAAAAAGGATAAAGGCCCAGCAGAAATTACTTGTTTTTCGAGACCCTGTTATAAGTTCTATCCATATACGTTCTGATCGCCAACTCATACTTAATCCGTTTGTATTTTATTGGAATTGAGAGAATAAGCCAAATCAATTTGACTTTACTCTTTTTGTTTCCGAAATAACTCTCATCAACTAGCACTATTTTGACGTGAACCTTTAGGAAGAATTTAATTTCTCAAATTGGTTAGATCTAAAATAATAACATCCCCTTCATATGATTCCCTTATAGATATCGACATACATATAGATACATTGACTTTACATTTCAGCCATCCGCTGATCCTGATCTATTTGAAAATAGCTAGAATTCGTTTACCCATATATAAGTTTCTGCATGCATAAGAGCTCTTTCATTTATATTCGGCGGAACCCCATATTAGACCATATTCCACTAAATAGATATCTGTGTTATGATACAAGTCTAAGTTTTGAAAAAATTGAAGTCCTATCGGATTTAAACAATCTTATTTTTTTGAACATGAAGAGATAAAGAAGCCATTGCAATTGCCGGAAATACTAGGCCTACTAAAGGCACAAAAATAGAGGGAAAGTTGAAAGTTGTCATAAAATGGGGTACCTCGATTTATTAGTTGGACCTGTTATTGTTATAAAGATATCTTATAATAATTATAATTCTTAATATTATTAATTAAATAATAATTCTAATTAGTATAGACCTAATTATATATAATAAGTGCAAGGAATGTAGAACTAAATAAATGGACTTATTCATCTTTCTACGTGAACTATATGTATATGTATGATAATCGACTTTTTTATTCTTCTTCTTTTGTTGTTGTCTTTTAATTTAATAAGAAAGAGTTTCTTACAAATTACTGAAAGATTCGTTAGAATCCGATTCAACAGGGATTCTTAGTCAAAATGGGGATTCTCATTAGATATAGAAAGATAGAAAACGCTATTTTTTTTTTTCTATATTTGAATTCTATATACATACGTATATAGGGAAGATGACATTCGTTTTATTTGCCGAATTTCACGAACGGAAAAATGCACTCTTTTATCTTGTTAATAGAAGCTCCCTGATTACTAATCAAGAATATAGGTAAAAAAAAAAAAGAATTATCTGCAACTTTTGCTTCTTTCTACAATTAGATCTTCTACCATCCCAAAAACCTATTCTGATGATTTTGACTTTGATTCTGATAAACTAACTACTTGTTTGCTATAAATAAAATAATTGAACTTAATGCTCTACTTGATTGAATTATTTTGATTCAAAGGAAAGAAAGCGTGGAGCTGAAATAACTCATTCAGAACGCCTTTTAAAGGATTACGTGGTACGATTAGATCGAATAAGCCCTTCTGGAATAAATATTCGGCCGCTTGGGAACCTTCAGGTACTGTTTTATTCAATGTTTGTTCAATTACTCTTTTA